AAGTGATTCTCATTATAACGAAATTAATTTCATTGATACATGTATCCACTAATTTAACTAATTCATCGAATCATTGATAAATGGATTCAATTTGTCCTATCCCTCAACCAAATTCTTATTAACAATTTTCAATAACTTGTTGATCCCTATCTTTTTTACCCGATTTCCAGATTGATTATCGTTTTTTTATTTACCGGCTTAGTCTGAGATAAAAATATACCTATTAAATCTTAATAATCAATGAAAGTGAAAGAAATGAAGTTTAAACCCCTCGCTTTTTCCAGCAAACCAATCATTCTCTAACTTTAAACAAACCAATCATTCTCTAACTTTAAAAGGATCATATATTTCTTTCGTTTTCTTTCGTATTATTTTTTCTATTTTTATTTAGAATTGGGGAGTGGCGATTGAAATGAACAATTTCGAAATCTAAATGATGAATCAAAAAATTCTATGGAATTATGAAAGATGAAAAGATCCTTCTGATCGAATCATATCATTCCATTATATTGACAATTTCAAAAAACTGTTCATACTATGAACATAGTATAATGGCGGTCGGGCAAGTATGCCCCCATCGTCTAGTGGTTTAGGACATCTCTCTTTCAAGGAGGCAGCGGGGATTCGACTTCCCCTGGGGGTAGGGTACTACGAAAGAAAGTTGATCATAGATTATTAATAAAGACTGAAATTGATTATTCCTGGGTCGATGCCCGAGCGGTTAATGGGGACGGACTGTAAATTCGTTGGCAATATGTCTACGCTGGTTCAAATCCAGCTCGGCCCAAGAATTTGCCGATCCACCATGAAATGATATAACCCATTTGTTGTTCTCTGGAAATTACCGATGCGCTCTGATACGGAAGAATAAAAAATGATACATCCCTAGTGCTATTTATTTTATTCCGTATTACGTATTTTTTCCATAAATTCGGATCTTGAAATAAAAAAGAGTCTTTTTTATTTTCATTGATTCCTTTTTCAATCGATTTGGTAATAACGAACGAATTATGAATAATCCATGTCAATCTCACTAAAGTGCATATCCATATAGATATCAATATAGAAAGAAGTCCCGCCTCTGTCAGTTACAGCACGACGATTCGAATTCGAATCTAAAATTGAAATAGAAAGGGTTTGAATGAAATCGTAAGAATATGTATATATATGTTGTACACTTTTTTCCCTGGGATTGTAGTTCAATTGGTCAGAGCACCGCCCTGTCAAGGCGGAAGCTGCGGGTTCGAGCCCCGTCAGTCCCGATGGATACAAATCCAATAAAAAAAGACATCAATTCATTTCGTGTGTGAAAAGGAATAAAAATAACAAACAGAATTTCATTCCTAACAGGGATCCCTCTTTTTTTTCTTTCTTTTTTATTTTAGTTTAAGAATTTTAGTTTAAGATAAGGGACGAAGAAAGAAAAAAAACTCTGAAAATAAAAAGGAAAAGGAATTATTGATTGCATCAGAAAAAAAAATTTTGAATTTGGTATGGATAAAAGATTTTCCTATGTTATACTATTCAATTCTCGACGATGAATCGATTTGATAGCTCAGATATTGTATTGTTATTCATGATATTAATCCAATTTGATATCATCGAGATGTAATTTATACCATTGAATTTACCGATGAAAGATTTATCATCTCTATGGGATTAAATCCCGAGTTATTTATTGGAAATTAAAGAGAAATAAAACATAGAGATTATGGAAGTAAATATTCTCGCATTTATTGCTACTGCACTGTTTATTCTAGTTCCTACTGCCTTTTTACTTATAATTTATGTAAAAACAGTAAGTCAAAGTGACTAATTTTACTTAAATTTTACTTGAATAAACATGACTTCTTAATTCTTATCAATACAATGATTGAATAAAAAAAATGAAAAAGGATTTCAATTTCGGGTCTTAGTCTTAAATGAAATGATCAGCCTAGAATCAGCAGAATTCTATGAAATCGGATAGTGTGGTAGAAGGAAATCAAATTGATTTATATCTTTCTACCATACTATATATTATTGCAGTGTATAAAGTTTTACTCTATAAAAATAGAGGTTTAATATGGATCAATCTATAATATATAATATGGATCTTCATATCCATATATATAATGTACATGGCATAGCGTCCCAGGTTTTTTTCTTTGTTTCATCTATTTGATTTGTATTGGTTTCAATCAATCTGAAATAATCAAAAGATAACTCTTATTTTTCCGATTCGAATTTATAGATTTCTGATTATTTTCAAGACTAATCCCCGTATCATAAAAAAAAAATAAAAAGGAGGGGACAAAAAAATAGAGTAGGAGTGGGGGGGGGTAGTTCCGCGGTTACTCATTCTCCCGATATAACTTTGGTAAGAGCCAGTTCATCGAAATAGAAATTTTAGGAAAAACTCGGTTAAAATAAGAGTCAATTTCCTATTATTTGTATTTCAAAATATGAACATGGGGAATAATTAAAATATTTGTTTGATTGAAAGAGTATTTCTATTTTCTATATTATCCATAGAATACATTACACCATTAGATAGAATACAATAGAATTAGAATTTCGAAATGCTGATATTTTTGAATTCCATTTAGAAATGGAATTCATGAATTCAGTTAATTAGTATTAATTAAATACTTAAATTCAATAGTTAAATTCAAAAAAGTTCAGAACCCAGTTATAAATAGAAAGCAAGTGATACAGTTTGATTTGAGTTTGATCCCTTAATTAATTCAATTAGTAGTACTTTTAGAGTCCACTTCTTCCCCATACTACGAGTGACAGGGAAAATGTAAAAACTACCATTAAAGCAGCCCAAGCAATACTTACTATATCCATATGTCAATTTTGTCTCCTATCTCTTATCAATATGAAGAAATTATTTCATTATTGTTCACTAATTCTTCTTGTATTATTTTCTTTTTTTTTTATTATTCACTAAATAATACTATAATAACTATAATATAATAATAGTGAAATCGCTGGTACAGAGTCAAAAAGGAATTCTGGCCTAACACCATTGACTCTGATTTCTAGTAGAATCCGAAAAGATTAAGCATAAAAAAAATATCCGGAGACATCCTTGGAAGTATCAAGAGAATGAATGTTACTAAAAGGTAGTAATAATAAGACCTATGTTTTATTTTGCCCCCCCATTTTATTAAGTAATTTCATTAAGTAAAAAAAAATATATAGAATCAAGACAGATTACTTCGCATATTCATACTCTTATTTCTATCTCTTATTTTCATTTAATTTAATCCTTCTCGTCTCCCGATTCGTTCTATAAAACAATCGGAAGACGGCTTATTCCATTTTTGTCTATGAAATTCTTTGACTAGAGGTTACCGAAAAGAAAGAATTTATTTTTTAATTTTATAATTAAATTAAATTATTAATATATTAATATAAAATATTAATATAAATATGAAAATAGAACTATTTAAATAAATATAAAAAAAGAAAGCCAATTAGCTATTCAATCTAACTAATATTGAATAAATGCGGGAGCGCTCATATACTTTCATGATTCTATATACGAGGTTTCTTCCACCCTTTCCCCAACTAAAAATAGAATTAGATTCCCTGTCTGACCTATCCCTATCCAATCAAATTCAAGATCCAGTCAGTAGACGGGCACTACAGTAGTAGTGGAGTGGAAGGACTATCATTTCAAGATTTATGAATTCCTTTTCACTACTTGAATCTGAAATGAAAAGATTTACAATATTTTAGAGAACAAAACAAACCTCCCGATGCTTAGAATTTAGAATCAAACAAGTCTCAAGAGTCCTTTTCACCCGCTTGTTTCTACTGGAAAAAAATTGTTAAGTTTTCTATCAAAAAACAGAATAAACTATTTCAATTCTCTTGTCGATCAGGCGACACCCGGATTTGAACTGGGGAAAAAGGATTTGCAGTCCCCCGCCTTACCGCTCGGCCATGCCGCCAAAACGATACAAAATAAATATATTATATGAGAATACCCCACCCTTTTTCTATTGAAAAAAAACAAACGTGCACCTTCAGTCACAAAAGCCAAAATTCAGGACAAATCGGAACCTTTAACTATTAATTTCATTCCTGAACGATTCTTGAATTTGAATCTAAAAAAATGGTTTTTTCTTAATGAGATAAGAAAATCCAAATTGATACATAACTAATCAATATTGATTTTATTCAATAAAAAAAAAAAAATTCTTTTCCATTTCAATTATAACAACAACTATCGGTATATGTAAATCCTAGAACAAAAATGGAAATTGTTACACAGATATTATCTAATCGGGTATCTTATCCATATATAATACCTATAGCAAATTTTCAAGAAATTCTCGTGCTTCCATTTTTTTGGACAATTTTTCATTAAATAGATTGGATATAAAATACAAATTTAACACGACATGTGCTGTCCCGAACGAATATGACTGCAATAAAGTAAGAGACATATATATATAGATAGCTATAGCTGGAGTTAGATTTGTGCATGTTTAATAAATACAAGCCTTATTATGTTACGCACCCCAATAGTATTCTCAAATTCTAAAAAAAATAGTGAAAAATATCTCTCTTCTCTGCTCTGCGAATTCTAATGCTTTTTTGAACAATTGAAAAGGTTAAGTGTTCAAAAAATCAATTCTATATTGTTTCTGATTATTAGATTAGGTCTTTATCTCATCGAGCAGAGCAAAAATCCTGAATTCATTTATTTTTCTGGCATCCAATCGAATTGGTAATATCATAATAATGGTATAAATTGAATCCATTTTTTGTTTTGATATTCTTTAAAAAAACTCCAAAAGTCTAGGTGGAATTTTTCAACCCCTACCCCTTTCCATTTATAATTTAGATTATATCTGTTTGTTTTGTTGCAAATTCAAATTTGAGTATAAAATTCTATTTATTCCTCTATTCATAAACATAAATAGGTATTTCATGCACGGAGTTAGGTAAAATTTCATGTGATTCAGTAAAAAGAATAGAAATTCCATTATTGCTAAATCTAT